TTCGCAAAACGATCACAATTGATACAAGTAGATTTTTCAGTAAAGTACTAAATTAGTAATATTCCTAGCTCTAAAGCCCACTCCTTCCCCATACTACAAGTGAAAGAGAAAATGTAAACACTACCATTAAAGCAGCCCAAGCGAGACTTACTATATCCATGCGAATGATGTCCCCTATCTCTATGAAATGAAGGAATTATTCCATTATTGATTCATAATCATAGTGGAATCAATGGTGCAGAGTCAAAATAGGATTCTTACTTACGGCTCTTTATGAAAGAATTTCATGAATCCACTCATAAAAAGTTCCAATTCTTTCTATTTCAATAGAATTCTATTGAAATAGAAAGAATTGAAAAAAAAAGAAAATATACAAATAGAAAGAAGAGCCATTCAACCATTCTGATGAAATTTATGAGCAGCACTCAGAGCCTCTAGTGAGTCTGGATACAAAGTATCTTCAGTTCTTTGCCACAATTATTAAATGAAATTCCCATCAGCCTATCCAATCTAATTTCATCGCAGACAGAGTGAGTAGACACTACCTCAATATTAAGAAAGTTATATTGTAAAATAATTAGGGAGTCTTTATAGTCTTTTTTAGAATCCTTTCTTCAACCTTAGTAGCCAAAACGGAGTGTCTCTTAGGAACCTTTGGATACCAAGATTTCCGACTTCTTACTTTCATAGTTCTGATGCCCAGAATGAATTCTCACTATTTCTTTTATTTGATTCAATTCAGAATAGCCCAAACCAATCATTAATAAGATTGGGTTGCTTCAGATTTATTGGTACCTTTTTGAGCCACACTCAGAACCCAGATTTTGAGAAAAAAGATGACAGTCTTTTATAGGCCCTACGGGTTCTCAAAATCAAGTATCAACAGACCTAGCCCTTGCCTATGCTTTTGCGGGGCAAGAATTCGTCAAGTTCGATCAAAAAATTCCAAGTATTTTTTTGTTGATCAGGCGACACCCAGATTCGAACTGGGGATAAAGGATTTGCAGTCCCCCGCCTTACCACTTGGCCATGCCGCCAAATTCCATCCAAAATGGATAAAGAAATTATAGAATTATATATTATATATATATATTCTTATACTTATATTCTCTTTCTATAATCTATAATTAGAATCTATAATTCTATTATTATTCTATTTCTTTTCCTCTCCTTATTTTGTTTTGATTTGAATTTTTTAATTTCTTTTCTTTTTGGATCTTGAATCCCATTGTACTTATTTTTTTTCCAAAAAATAATTCCTCTTTTTTATTGGATCCTGTTTCTATTCTTTTCTTCGATTGATTTTATCTCAAAACAAAAACACGCGTCGCTTAAAAACTTACCTTCTCTTTTCACTTTTCTATAGAAAAGTGAAAAGATTCCCGGGCCCGGTCACAGACTGTAAAATGCAGGGCAATTTAGAATAATTCACTCTTTACTTCATTAACTATTTACTTATTAATCTTTTACTCTTACTTACTTTTCTTACTTTGAATTAGTGAACAGCTCTTAATTTTGTATCTCCATTTGTATTACCTTAATGGATGCAAAATCCAATTGATTTACGACTAATCATTATCTATTACATTATCAATTAGAATTATAAGAAAATATATGTGTATATGTAAACCCCAGAACAGTGTAAACTCCAGAACAGAAATTTTTATACATGGATACCGAGCCCGGGTCTATTTCTTATGCACATATCCCTATATAGGATCATCGTACTTGAATATTTCATTAAATATGAATAGAAGATAGACATTATGTATTATGTATAGAGTGCGACCTAACCTATGTTGCACCAAGTTCAATTATGATAAAAGATGTGATATACGGATAGCTATATTGGCATCTACTTCCTAAAGATTACTCCTATGACTATATACGTACGCAATTCCATTGTATTTTAGAAATTATACTACCAAAAAAAGATTTGCGAATTCCTTTTTGAACATTCAATTGTGTGTGCTAAAAAAAGGGAAACTCTATGCTGTTCCTGATTCTTCTGTTTTTATCTCATTCATAGAGAGCAGATTGAATCCTAAATTCATTGATTTTTTATTTTTTTGCACCCTGATCATAATATCATAATAAAAGAATTAGGTATAAATTGGATCAATTTTGATATCCGATAAAAGACTCCATCAGCCTAAGTGACAGAATTTTTCCCGGTAATGCTTTATAAATTTCCATTTCTTTCTATTTGTACCTGGCTCAAGCTCAAATTCGAACTTGCATCGAAAATGCCCTCCATTTCTCTGTCTTGCTTCCGTTCATACGTATGATATATATGGATGGAGTTGACTAAAATTTTATGTGATTCAGTAAACAGAATATCCATTCCATCATTGCTAGATCAATCGGTAGGGTTCGATGAATAGTGAGCCAAGCCAATAATGGGATTTTTTCAATAAAGAGGAAACTTAAGATTAAGATGATCCAGAATGGAAATGAGGGAATGTCCACAATACCTGGATTTAGTCAGATACAATTTGAG